TCAATGAAAAAGATTCTCATATTCCCACAATTACAATTTAAGTAGATGCCAGATATAGAAATTCTCTTTTCGGAGTTGTGGAAGCCGTTTTGTTGTTGGAATCTTTTATTTTTTAAGAAATAGAAATTACTAGTTTTAGAATCTAGTTAGACAAAAAAAAGATTTTTTAAAGCGATTGTGTGATAACTTTTTCTTCTTCTCCATCATTCACGATATTATGTAAATTAATATATTACTGAATCTAATGGGTTAAACTTAAATTTTAAATTAAAGTAAAGTAAAAAGAAAAAGTTTTATAAGGTAACTGGTCGCTTTAAAATCGAAAATGGATTCGATACAATTCACCAGAATCTAAGAAATGATCAAAGAAATGATCAAATTAGAAAATCATTTCTATTTTGATTCTATAAAAATTCAAGTTTCTTTTTTGAATGAAGTTAGACGATACAGCTCTTATTAGTTTAATAGTTTACCCAAGAGTTACTCAATGAATCGGTTGATTGGAATTGCGGGATGGATAGATGTTACAGATGATGAATCAATTTCTTTTTCTTTTATATGTCTGGCACTTTATCTTTGTTAGTACTGTCTGCCTATAATAATAGCTGAATCAAAAACTTTTCATTCAACTTCTTCTTTCAATTGAAATTGAGATTTTTGTCTACCCTCCTATTTTATTTTTCAAAATTTAAAACTTAGGTAAGTGCTTTTTAAACATATGTATAAAAAGAACATATTTCATTTAATTTAGCCTCTTCATGCTTACTATAACTAGTTATTTCGGTTTTCTATTAGCGGCCTTAACTATAACCTTAGCTCTATTTATTGGTCTGAGCAAGATACGGCTTATTTAAATTGAATATTTAAAATGAACAATTCATAAAAAGAAATCCTTCTGTGGGATTATGTGTATTCTATATTTACTTACGTTACCAATTGTCAATTCTTGTTCATTGTCATTGAGATTCATGTCAATTCAGATTAATATTTAGGTATCGATATTACCTCTTTTTTTTTTCTCCTTTCAAACAAATAAAAATGATTGAAGTTTTTCTATTTGGAATCGTCTTAGGTCTAATTCCTATTACTTTGGCTGGATTATTCGTAACTGCATATTTACAATATAGACGTGGTGATCAGTTGGACCTTTGATTAATTAACATTTATTTGATTAATTAACATTTATTTTTGATTGACCTCCTCCTTTCTTTAATTCACAGGCACAGGAGGTCAAATTCCTATTGTTGTGAAAGTTACTGAATGGATCTAGTTTATTCTAATTCGATCTAAGAAGAAAAAAAAATCACGCTCTGTAGGATTTGAACCTACGACATCGGGTTTTGGAGACCCACGTTCTACCGAACTGAACTAAGAGCGCTTTCTTATCAGAATAGATAAGACTGTAAACAAAAGGATTCTTTTCATAACCCCAATACATTTTGTATGCATATACTAGAATAGCATGATAAAAATGAAAGATTATGTCCAATTTGAAGCGATCTCAATTGATCCCTCGTTACTGCTCAAAGGAGCAGTAATAGGTAGGGATGACAGGATTTGAACCCGTGACATTTTGTACCCAAAACAAACGCGCTACCAAGCTGCGCCACATCCCTTCAATTGTTCCACAGTGTAATTGTAGAGAATTCCTGTCTTGTTTTCCACATGGTTATTTCCTCCATTGATATATACAAATTTCTGCTCATTTCGTCTTTTTGGTCTCATTTAACATATAATAGTAAAGGGAAAAGACTTCTCTTATAGATTATATAAAAAAACTTATATACAATTATATACAAAATATATAAATACAGAACCCGTCGTAAAAATAAATTAGTCTTTTTCGGAAATTCTCGGTAAGAAAGAGGGGGATGTATTTTTTTTTTGTTTTTTTTTGTTTTAAGAAAAGGAAAATCTTATTTCCCGAATCCTTGTACATTTCAATTTGAATTAGGAATTCTGTGTCCAACTCTAAGCAGCCCTTAACTACATATGCATCTGATCATATATGTATTATCTATTCCAACAAATAATACAAAAGAAGGAGGTTTTTCAATGCGAGATCTAAAAACATATCTCTCTGTGGCACCAGTACTAAGTACGCTATGGTTCGGGGCTTTAGCAGGTCTATTGATCGAGATTAATCGTTTTTTCCCGGATGCGTTGACATTCCCCTTTTTTTCATTCTAGTTATTGTTATGGTAAGGAATGAAGAAAATTAGAGATCCAATCAAATATTGGTGATGAATCCCTCTCTCCCTCTTTTCTCTTTTTTCCCTTTTTAGAATAAGGGAGGAAAGAGAAAGAATCAAAAAAGTGGATTCAACATTCGGGCTCAAGTTCGAATTAACTGAATATTAATCATAGAGGAATGGGGGTAGAATAGAAAATGGCGGTCTAGGGCAAGAGTATTATACAAGATAAGATACTAAAATGATTACTTCAATTTGAAATATACTTTAGAAAAATCGTTGTATTGTACTATGACTTTGCTTTACTATTACTTTATTTTCTATTTTATTGATTTTAATCTTTGACTTTTAGAATTGGATTTCAAGTTAGTAATTTCGATTTTATCCTTTCTTCGTTTTGAATCGAAAATAGAAGAGTTGAGTAAATCAAAAATCCAAAGGAGGTTCATGGCCAAGGGGAAAGATGTCCGAGTAACGGTGATTTTGGAATGTACTAGTTGTGTCCGAAACAGTGTTGATAAGGTATCAAGAGGTATTTCCAGATATATTACTCAAAAGAACCGGCACAATACACCTAATCGATTTGAATTGAAAAAATTCTGTCCCTATTGTTACAAACATACGATTCATGGGGAGATAAAGAAATAGAGCGAACCAAGTACCCGTGTCTTACCCTTTCAAGGAAGGGGAAAAACTGACATTATATATAATTATATATAACATATTTAAATAGAAAATAAACAAATCCTATTTCTTAATTCTAATTCATTTTAAATCCACCCAAAATAGGATTTTATAGGATTTTAGGGATAAGGAATAAATTAAACAAACAAACCATGGATAAATCCAAGCGACCTTTTCTTAAATTTAAGCGATCTTTTCGTAGGCGTTTGCCCCCGATTCAATCGGGGGATCGAATTGATTATAGAAACATGAGTTTAATTAGTCGATTTATTAGTGAACAAGGAAAAATATTATCAAGACGTGTGAATAGATTGACCTTGAAACAACAACGATTAATTACTCTTGCTATAAAACAAGCTCGTATTTTATCTTTGTTACCTTTTCTCAATAATGAGAAACAATTTGAAAGAACCGAGTCGACCGCTAGAACTACTGGTTTTAAAGCTCGAAATAAATAGGCTTACTTTTTCTTCACTTGAATCATAATTACAAGAATCTAGATTTGAGTGAATCTAGATTTTAGTATCGTGTCGTAAGAAAAAAATGAATCGGAAAAAAAGAAATCTGTTTTTATTGAATTGAACGTGTTCATTCATTTTGACTACTTTAGCATATTTTCTCATACTAATTTCTACTCTACCTTCCCGGAGTTCATTCTCCGGGTAACTCAATTTAAATTATTCTGGTGGATTCTTTCCAAGCTACTTCCTTTATGATTTCGTTCGAAATCATATAAAGACAATTCCTATTTAATATAGCTATTTGTGCAAGTATTTTACGGTTAAGAAGCAACTGTCTCTTGTACAGATCGTGTATTAATCTACTATAACTATAGGATACTCCCCTTTCGCGAATTACTGCGTTTATCCTAGTGATCCACAAACGACGAAAATCTCTCTTTTTCCTATCCCTATCCCGATGAGCCGAAACTAAAGCTCTTATTTTCTGTTGAGTAATAGTTCTAGTAAGCCTTGAATGAGCCCCTCGAAAGCTTGATGCAAATAACCGAATTTTTGTTCTACGTCTCCGAGCTATATATCCCCGTTTAATTCTGGTCATTGAATAAATGAAACTTTGACGAATAACTAATTGATTGCCTTTCTTTCAGTTATTCTTTTCCCCTTCCTAGTCTATTAATAACAAAACGGATTTTTCCAATGTATAAAATAAAAATTCCAATGGCTTTGGCTACTCTAACCTTCCCGACCACGATTTTTTATTTTTTTTTAGGTATTTCACTGCGAAATAAGACAGAAATAAGAAATTGTATTTTTCTAGGTATCAAAAATAAAATATAGTAAATAAAAGAAATAAAAAAAGAAATTGTGGGTTCCTTCGTTTCTATGGTTACTTCTTAAACGGTAAGGTCTTCTCTATACACCGGAGCCTTTACTTTATACTTTAATTTAATATTTAATCAACTAATTGATATTATTGGGAACTTGTATAGTTCACACGCTTTGGCTCTACCCATGAATTATCCAGTAATAGGTCTTTCACAATCAGATCTACCTATACAGTAACGGTATTTAATTATGAAAGTTTGCTGGGTAGCTGACCCTCTTAGTCCGTTCTTGCCAGATTGGGAGCCTACCTAATCTTTATGTTTTATGCTTTTTAAATAAGATTTCCTCCGCTTAATGGATAACCATTTGTTACCAATGGAGAATTTCTTATCATGTTAAATTCAGGTGATTGGATTTACACCAACGGAAACCATAAACTTCATACACAATAGGGAGATATGGTAGAGTTTTTTTTGAATAATGGATGGAGTTCCTTTTTCCATCCTATCCCATTCACCGGTACTGATCATTGATACTGTAAAAGTCGTTTTCTTGCTTTTGTGCCAGCTCATGATCTAAACGAGTCGCACATACACCCTAGTACATGTTCCTCGACGCTGAGGGCACCCCCGAAGAGCGGGGGATTTTGTGACATTTCTGATTGGCTGTCTTGTATTTCTAATAAGTTGTTTAATAGTTGGCATGTTGAATCGTATACATAATATGATGGGTTGGTTTAGATTGATCCTAACCGAACGATGGTGAATTACTTCTATTTAATAGAATATTCAATTCGAAGATAAAATCTCAAATCACAGATTTAGATTTGCGTAAAGTTGCTGTGTTTTGTCGTCAACCGCTACAGCTACAAAATCAACAATTCCATAAGCTTCGGCTTCTGTTGCTGACATAAAAATATCTCTTTCCATATCTTCGGATACAACCCAGAAGGGTTTGCCCGTTCTTTCTGCATAAACCTTTGTGAGGGTTTCACGCAGTTTCAGCAGTTCTCCCGCTTCCACGACAAATTCGCCTACTTGTGCCATATAAAAACCACAAGCAGGTTCATGTATCATTACCCTGATGATATAACAAAATAAAAGCTTCTCCTATCTCGCATGATAAAGCAAAGAGAAAAGAAAGATAAAGAATAGAAAAAATATAGAATTGAACAACCGTACAGGCATCTTTTGTGCATACGGCTCTACAAGAAAATTGACCCCTCTCCTTTCTATTGAAGAAAGAGAAAAATAGAATCTATCAGACTCAGATGGGTAAATAATCAAATTGCCATCCTTCCTTTCGGAGTAGTTCAAAAATACTATGATGGCTCCGTTGCTTTATATGTTTATTTTTTCTTTTTTTTTGTCTGTGATTCAGCAATCCCAAAGTTTCTTTTTAATCCGATCAAATAAGGAAAAAATATTTTTTTTTTCGTACTCTTTCATAACATAAATATTGTTAAGAACTCTCCGGCATGAAAACAAAAAAGTTTGTGACGCTGAACTGAACTCCCGATAGATAAGAGCAAATCGGAAATACCCCTTAGCTCATACTACTCTCTCGATACAGAATCTAATGTTTTGAAAAAAAAAACAATACAAAAATTTCTCATATCGAATTCGAAGTGCCATGCTATTATTACTTAGTATTCATATGGCGAAGGCATAGTCTTCTTTTTTATCTCAAATAAAAACCCCATTGGCGCCAAGCGTGAGGGAATGCTATACGTTTGGTAATTTGTCCTCCGACCAGGATAAAAGATCCCATTGAAGCAGCTAATCCTATGCATATTGTATGGATATCTGGTCGCACAAATTGCATAGTATCATAAATGGCGATCCCAGGTATTACCCAGCCCCCAGGAGAGTTTACAAACAAATACAGCTCTTTGGTCTCATCCTCCATACTGAGATATATCATAAGACTAATAAGTTGATTCGCAAGCGGAGTATTAATCCCTTGGCCTAAAAAAAGTACTCTTTCTCGATAAAGTCGGTTGATTAGGGTAAAATTGTATCCCTTAGGAACCGTACATGCGCCTTTTGATGCATACGGTTCAAAAAAATTGTGAATCAATGTATAGATTCCAGTCCTCTTTCTTTTTTTCTAGAAAGGTTCTTTCTTATTTCTAACGAAAGGGCTTTTCTTCGATTTTTCAATAAAGACGAGTTTTTACTCCTTTTTTCTATTTTCGATTTTCCATTATAAAATTCGAAGTTATAAGAAAGGGTCATTAAACTTATCGAATTAACTTCTCATTGATGTATTCTTTCATCGAGATTAAATCCAAACCGCGATGGTATTTTCTTGTTCCTGAATGGGTCTTTTTCATCTTTTTAGGTTTATGCTCTACTCCGGGTAAAGATCCGCCCGATTTGGATTTGTACATATAGGACAAATGCTCCCATTACCATTTCTTTTTGTATTTCTTTTTTTTTTTTTTTAATTCATTTTATACAAGTATTTATTAGAGTTGAGATAACTTTGATTGACAATTAGGATCTCTTTACAAAGAAAAATATGAATAGCAATCGTAGATATCTTACCAATCCAATTGGGTTTTTTCTAAACGGAGCCTGGATACTTCATTTTTTTAGTCCAACCAAGCCAACCATAAATTATTCTAATTGAATTATTCTAATTGATAATAGTAATATGAATCCCTTCAAAAATGGATCTAATTGCACTTCACGCTCCAAATTTTTGATGATTCAATTTATCTTTCTTGGGCGAAACGGGGGATATCTCGATCGGGGGAGAGAACGGGGAAATACCATATGACCCAATATATCTGACAAGTCGCACTATATGTCAATCCAAGATGTAATTGGCTCTCCAGGATTTCGGAATATAACTTTTGGAACACCAAGAGGCATTAAATGAAAGAAAGAATTAAATACTATATTTCACTTTGAGGTGGAAACGTAACAATTTTTTTTATTGTCTTTATAATATTCATATTGGTTTTTATCGTATTTATTTTATCCATAGATTCTAAAAATTCCTAAAGAAAGACAGAATGAATAAACTCAAATTATTACGAATAGGTCTTTCTAATGATAAATAAGTATGGACTCATTCGCTCATAGAAAATGGGATCAACTCCCCCATTGCGTATTGGTACTTATCGAGTATAGAATAAATCTGCTTCTCTTTGTTCCTACGAACAGAATTGTTCCATTATTACCAACAGAATAGAAACCCTTGTTCGGAAATAATCGACTCAACAAGAGTGGTCCATAGGATAGTTATATTATAGTCTTTTCCAATGCAATAAAGTTACGTAGTGTCCATTTATCTTTGATATAAGGGGTATTTCCATGGGTTTGCCTTGG